CAAATGATCTAATTCGCGATTTCATAAGAATTGAGTTAGTCAAGTCCACTATTTCGTATACCGGAAAAAGGTATGATAGGGCAAGTTCCGGATTGATTCCCGATAATGGATTAGATTGCACCAATATCAATCCTTTTTATTCCAAGGCGAAGATTCAATCACTTAGCCAACATCAAGGAACTATTGGTATGTTGTTGAATCGAAATAAGGAATGCCAATCTTTGCTAATTTTGTCATCATCCAATTGTTCTCGAATTGGTCCATTCAATAGTTCGAAATATAACAATGTGACAAAAGAATCGGATCCCCTAATTCCAATTAGGGATTATTTAGGTCCCTTAGGCGCTATTGTACCTAAAATATCGAATTTTTATTCATCTTACCATTTAATAACTCATAATCAGATCGTGTTAAAGAAATATTTGCTACTTGACAATTTGAAACAGATTTTCCAAGTACTTCAAGTACTTAAATACTGTTTAATAGATGAAAATAGGAGGATTTATAATCCCGATCTATGCAGTAACATCGTTTTGAACCCATTCCATTTGAATTGGTGCTTTCTCCATCATGATTATTGTGAAGAGACATCGATCAAAATTAGCCTTGGACAATTTATTTGTGAAAATGTATGTCTATTTAAATACGAACCACACGTAAAAAAATCTGGTCAAATTTTAATTGTTAATGTCGACTTTTTAGTTATAAGATCGGCTAAGTCTTATTTGGCTACTCCTGGAGCAACTGTTCATGGTCATTATGGGAAAATCCTTTACGAAGGAGATACATTAGTTACATTTATATATGAAAAATCGAGATCTGGTGACATAACGCAAGGTCTTCCAAAAGTAGAACAAATCTTAGAAGTGCGTTCGATTGATTCAATATCGATGAACCTCGAAAGGAGAGTTGAAGGTTGGAACGAGCGTATACCAAGAATTCTTGGGATCCCCTGGGGGTTTTTGATTGGAGCTGAGCTAACCATAGCCCAAAGTCGTATCTCTTTGGTTAATAAGATCCAAAAGGTTTATCGATCCCAGGGGGTACAGATCCATAATAGACATATAGAGATTATTGTACGTCAAGTAACATCAAAAGTGTTGGTTTCAGAAGATGGAATGTCTAATGTTTTTTCGCCTGGAGAATTAATCGGATTGTTGCGAGCGGAACGAGCAGGGCGCGCTTTGGACGAATCAATCTGTTATCGGGCAATCTCATTGGGAATAACAAGAGCGTCTCTGAATACTCAAAGTTTCATATCCGAAGCAAGTTTTCAAGAAACCGCTCGAGTTTTAGCAAAAGCTGCTCTACGAGGTCGTATTGATTGGTTGAAAGGCCTGAAAGAGAACGTTGTTCTGGGGGGGATTATACCTGTTGGTACCGGATTCCAAAAATTTGTGCACCGTTCAAGGCAAGACAAAAACATTTATTTGGAAATCAAAAGAAAAAATCTATTCGAGTTGGAAATGAGAGATATTTTGTTACACCATAGAGAATTATTTTGTTCTTACGCGACAAACAATTTCCATGAGACAAATTTACATGAGACATCAGAACAATCATTTATGTGATTTAATGATTCCTAAGAGCGGATTCATTTTCACTTTAATTATCTTTTAACTATACTGGTCTGATTATTGATTTGGTAATAAATAAAATAAGTAATTAAAAAAAATTATGGTTTGTGCCGTGTATCAATGGTCAATCCCCGGTAGAAGGTTCCATCGGAACAATTATTTATTTCAAGGTACCTCGTCTCTTTGTTAATAATACAAAAAAGAAAAAACAAAAAGGAAGTGTGGGAAAAAATGACAAGAAGATATTGGAACATCAATTTGGAAGAGATGATGGAAGCAGGAGTTCATTTTGGTCATGGTACTAAGAAATGGAATCCTAGAATGGCCCCTTACATTTCTGCAAAGCGTAAAGGTATTCATATTACAAATCTCGCTAGAACTGCTCGTTTTTTATCAGAAGCCTGTGATTTAGTTTTTGATGCAGCAAGTAGGGGAAAAAACTTCTTAATCGTCGGTACCAAAAATAAAGCATCGGATTCAGTAGCATCAGCTGCAATAAGGGCTCGGTCTCATTTTATTAATCAAAAATGGCTCGGTGGTATGTTAACGAATTGGTCCACTACGGAAACGAGACTTTATAAGTTCAGGGACTTAAGAGCAGAAGAAAAGATGGGGAAACTCAACCGTCTCCCCAAAAGAGATGCAGCAATGTTGAAGAGAAAATTATCTACCTTGCAAACATATCTCGGTGGGATCAAATATATGACGGGATTGCCTGATATTGTGATCATCGTTGATCAGCAAGAAGAATATACGGCTCTTCGAGAATGTGCCATTTTGGGGATTCCAACGATTTGTTTAATCGATACAAATTGTGACCCAGATCTTGCAGATATTTCGATTCCAGCCAACGATGACGCTATAGCTTCAATTCGATTGATTCTTAACAAATTAGTATCCGCAATTTGTGAAGGTCGTTCTAGCTATATAAGAAATCGTTGATTATGATTAAGATTAAGAATAATAAAATTAGTTAATGTTAATTATTGGGCAACTCCATAGATTTATTGGATCGGTTACTTTTTTTTGAATTTTTAAAAATAGATAAAAAAAAAAAAGAACTGGGGATATATATATATATATTATGATGTTATGTGATTTCTTGGTATCCTAAATATATGATTAATGATTCAAGTTGGTGAGTTGAGAAAGAAATGGTTGAATCAAACTAATTCCTTTTTTGAAGTTCAATTTCTATCAGAGGACAATATGAATGTTATACCATGTTACATTAAAACACTCAAGGGGTTATACGATATATCGGGTGTAGAAGTAGGCCAACATTTCTATTGGCAAATAGGAGGTTTACAAATCCATGCCCAAGTACTTATCACTTCTTGGGTCGTAATTGCTATCTTGTTAGGTTCAGCCATCATAGCTGTTCGGAATCCACAAACCATTCCGACCGACGGTCAGAATTTCTTTGAATATGTCCTTGAATTTATTCGAGACTTGAGCAAAACCCAGATTGGAGAAGAATATGGACCTTGGGTTCCTTTTATTGGAACTATGTTCCTATTTATTTTTGTTTCTAATTGGTCAGGTGCCCTTTTACCTTGGAAAATCATACAGTTACCTCATGGGGAGTTAGCTGCGCCCACGAATGATATAAATACTACTGTTGCTTTAGCTTTACCCACGTCAGTGGCATATTTTTATGCAGGTCTTACCAAAAAAGGGTTGGGTTATTTCGAGAAATACATCAAACCAACTCCAATACTTTTACCAATTAACATCCTAGAAGATTTCACAAAACCCTTATCTCTTAGTTTTCGACTTTTCGGGAATATATTGGCTGATGAATTAGTAGTTGTTGTTCTTGTTTCTTTAGTCCCTTCAGTAGTTCCTATACCTGTCATGTTTCTTGGATTATTTACAAGTGGTATTCAAGCTCTTATTTTTGCAACGTTAGCCGCGGCTTATATAGGTGAATCCATGGAGGGTCATCATTGACTAGTTTTCAAAATAGTCTTTTTTTTTTAGCTTATCCCAATTCATGCATGGTTCAAGATAATCTGCTTGGTTGGAGAACATAATAGATATAAATACGTATGAATATATGACCTAGAGTCGTAGGAGAGAAGATGAACGATATTACGGAATTGTAAAAAAAAAAAAGGATGGGTTGGGGAGGTCACACTAGATGTATGTAATGTCTATAAGTCCAGCCACTTTTTGTGTGGGTTTCGAGGAATGATTCTATAATCCGATTCAATATAAAATGTGGCCAGTTTACGTTATGGAAGTTTACGTTATGGAAGAAAGAAATGTATATGTAATATGTATATGTAATATTAGATATTCACTAGTTATATAGTCCTATCTATATATAAATAGAAGTCCTTATGCCTTACCTATATACTAACTAACTATATATATATCTAACTATATGCTATATATATGTAATATATATATAGCAATATATATAGATAGCAATATATATAGCAAAATAAATAAAAAAATATATATATATATGTATTGATATACATATTGATATCGTTATATTGATATATTGATATCGTTGATATCGATCATATTGATATCCATTGCATATATTGATGATTGCATATATTGATTTGATTGCAGTTTACTGCATTTAGATTAGATGGATTACAAGATAAGTCAAGTCCTTTCTTCTGTTTCATTTGTGATTGTGGATTGGATGAAAAAACAGATGAACTCAAGGATATAGAAGAGTAAAGAACGAAGGATGGAATGAAAGAATGGTTGGAAAGAAAGAAATGCAATAACTAGAGCCGTATGTATATGGATTTACAAAAACTTCATCATGAGTAGAAACAAAAAACGAGATATCGAAGTAGTTCTGACGATTCAGTAATATTATCATTAGTTTTTAGTTACTCCGACCCAATAGATCTTAATGATCAAACTTAATGATAAAATTAAGTAATAATTCATTGGTTGATTGTATCATTAACCATTTATTTTTTTTTTGTGCGAGGAACTTACCATGAATCCACTGATTTCTGCCGCTTCCGTTATTGCTGCTGGATTGGCTGTAGGACTTGCTTCTATTGGACCCGGAGTTGGTCAAGGTACTGCTGCAGGCCAAGCTGTAGAGGGTATTGCGAGACAACCAGAAGCAGAGGGTAAAATACGAGGTACTTTATTGCTTAGTCTAGCTTTTATGGAAGCTTTAACAATTTACGGACTGGTTGTGGCATTAGCGCTTTTATTTGCGAATCCTTTTGTTTAATCCTAGAAATGTAAAAAAGTACCTTAGATTACATACTTATTTTACTTTTTTTCTTTATTAACTTGAAATTAAATTGTCGTTTGCTTCTTCGAATTATATCAACACTTTACTCCTATAATTACTTATTTGTTGAGACTACAGGAAGGACTGCTTTGAGGATGAGGAATTACCAGATCACTCGCTTTCTTCCTTCCCGTCCTTAGCTT